GTTGTACCTACCCAATAATCTAGAATGATTCACTATTCACTCGATTTTAGGTTTTTGGGTCATAATCATTATGTAGGAGAGATGGCCGAGTGGTTGAAGGCGTAGCATTGGAACTGCTATGTAGGCTTTTGCTTACCGAGGGTTCGAATCCCTCTCTTTCCGTACCTTCACCTAATTCATCGATCTTACTAACCACAATAGATCAAATAGCAATGGATACGACTATTCCAACAGTTAGACCTTTCTTTGATATGGATTCTCTATTGCTAATGGCTGGGAAAATACTGTGAAAGAAAAGAGTAGCGTAGACAAGGAATGAAAATCTCCCTCTCGGTCTATGATACCTAAATGGAAGAAAAATCCGGATCAAACCCTTATTTATCTTAACCTTAGGTTAATTTACTTCGCCGAAAGGGAGCAAAATGGGTCGAACCCTTATTCTTATTAGTGTTGATTTTCTTTTTGTTAGGTTTAAGTCTGACGAGAATAATATTCTACAACTAGCAATTCATTTATTTTCAAACCGACCCATTTACTATCTATTATTTGATTGACGAATCCTTTATATTGGAATGGTTGAAGAGTCAAATGGTTTGGCAATTCCTCATGGGGGGATGAATCGAGAGAATTTTGAATTAGAGCTTTAGATTTTTGTTCATCCCTCGCCGCAATAGTATCTCGGGGTTTGCAGCGATAACTTGGTATATCTACTATACGACCATTGACTAAAATATGTCTATGGTTAACTAATTGGCGAGCTCCCGGAATAGTCGGAGCCATACCCAACCGAAAAAGAATGTTATCCAGGCGCATTTCAAGTAATTGTAGTAAAACCTGACCTGTTGACCCTTTTGCCTTTCCGGCGATACGAACGTATTTAAGTAATTGTCGTTCTGTAAGACCATAATGAAAACGCAATTTTTGTTTTTCTTCTAGGCGAATTCGATATTGGGATTTTTTCCCGGAACGCGATTGGTTTCTAAGATCACTTACAGCTCTGGGCCTTTTATTAGTTAGCCCTGGTAAAGCCCCCAGGCGGCGTATTTTTTTGAAACGAGGACCTCGGTAACGCGACATAAAGACTCCTTCTTCTTATTTATATTTAATTATTAATTCTTATTGATGAAATTTCATTCTACAGAATAAATCTAAACTAAAAATGAACTAAATTCTAAATAAAGCGAAATTTACTGAAGTATTATTCTATTAAAGAATAATGAGATGAGTTGGATAAATATCCAGATCTTTATATTCTATATATAGAAAAAGAAAAGGATTCTTTTCGTGAGATAGTTGGAAATTCCTATCACATAATAAATCAATGGCTTTTGCCAAAAGAGGAAGACATTTTTTTCAATATTCTTTGATTTCAAAGATGCATTATCAATCATATAAAACATCGAATAAAATAAATAGAGAAAAGCCGACTATCGGAATCGAACCGATGACCATCGCATTACAAATGCGATGCTCTAACCTCTGAGCTAAGCAGGCTCACATAACATAAATTCGACATGCATAGGAATTCAATAAACTCTTAGAATCTTTGCTATTCACTATTATACTATTTTAATTCTTAGCTATTCATATTCGCTATTCATAATAAATATCAATATATTAAAGAATAGAATATAGAATTTCAAATAACTGTTAAATATTATAGAAGATAACGATTAATCTAGCGATATAGAATTTCCATTTTTTTTTATTTGATTTTTGAATTCAAAAATCAAATAAAAAAAAAAAAAAAAGAATCGACCGTTCAAGTATTCAAAATTTCATGGGGAAATGAGTGGAAGAGAGACAGATGTATAGCGTATGTATCCACTTATATTGAATTGCCGATACAGAAATGATAAAATCGTTTTTGATTGGACCGAATATGAGCCTCCTATAAATATAGAAGATAAAAGAAGATAGACAAGACATAAAAGACAAAGAGGAGAAAACGCTTTTTCGAGACAGGAATCGGCATCTATCTAATGAATTCAAAGGGTCCGGTATAAATGAAAGAAAAAAGGGAATGAGATCACAATGAAATTTTCATCTCAAAAAGGGGGATATGGCGAAATCGGTAGACGCTACGGACTTAATTGGATTGAGCCTTGGTATGGAAACTTACTAAGTGATAACTTTCAAATTCAGAGAAACCCTGGAATTAATAAAAATGGGCAATCCTGAGCCAAATCACGTTTTCCGAAAGTTCAGAAAGCGAAAATAAAAAAGGATAGGTGCAGAGACTCGATGGAAGCTGTTCTAACGAACTATCGAAACTTCAGAAAAGATGAAGGATAAGCCTGTATACATAATACAGAAGAATTGTTATCAATCGATTCCATATTGAAGAAAGAATCGAATATTCATTGATCAAACCATTCACTCCATAATCTGATAGATCTTTTGAAGAACTGATTAATCGGACGAGAATAAAGATAGAGTCCCGTTCTACATGTCAATACCGGCAACAATGAAATTTATAGTAAGAGGAAAATCCGTCGAT